AGATCCTTGAAACGCTCACTTTTGAATGCGAAACGGGTAATTATCATACTTTTTGTCCTATTAGCTGTGTATCTTGGTTATATCAAAAGATTGAAGACAGCTTATTTTTGGTGATAGGCACAAAGACATGTGGTTATTTTCTACAAAATACGCTTGGAGTTATGATCTTTGCAGAGCCCCGCTATGCAATGGCAGAATTGTAAGAAGGAGATATTTTGGCTCAATTGAATGATTATGAAGAATTGAAAAAGCTTTGTATTTGGATAAAAAAAGATAGAAACCTCAATGTTATCATATGGATAGGTACTTGTACTACAGAAAGAATAAAAAGGGATTTGGAAGGTATGGCATCATAATTGGAATCTGAGATTGGGATACCAATTGTAGTAGCAAGAGCAAATGGGCTGGATTATGCTTTTACTCAAGGGGAAGACACTGTGCTAGCTGCGATGGCACAGCGTTGTTTAGAACAGGAATCCTTCGTTCGTGAACGGAATGGAACTATACAAGATTTATTCCCTTTCTTTCCCTCCTCCCCCGAAAAAAGAAGAAGAACTAGTAAAATATAAAGATCATCCCCCCTTGGTTCTTTTTGGATCCCTACCTTCAAATGTAGCTTCTCAACTCAATCCGGAATTAAGGCGCCAATCCGTCAAGGTTTCAGGTTGGTTACCTGCCCATAGATATACTCATCTTCCATCATTAGGTGATGGAGTTTATGTCTGTGGTGTCAATCCATTTCTGGGTCGTACAGCAACAACTTTTGTAAGACGTGAAAGATGTAGATTAATTGGAGCTCCTTTTCCTATTGGTCCGGACGGAACGCGTGCTTGGATCGAAAAGATTTGTCCTGTGTTTGATATTGAAACCCAAGGTCCGGGGGAAAGGGAGAAGCGGATGTGGGAAAGTTTGAAGGGTTATATTTCTTTGGTACATGGAAAATCTGTCTTTTTTTCATGGGGGACAATCTGCTAGAAGTACCTCTAGCAAGATTCTTAATTAGATGTGGAATGATCGTTTACGAAATTGGTGTTCCATATATGGATAAACGATATCAAGCTGCTGAATTAGCACTTTTACGAGATACATGTATAGAGATGTGTGTACCAATACCGTGAATTGTGGAAAAACCAGATAATTATAATCAAATACGGCGTATGCGTGAATTACAACCCGACTTAGCCATCACCGGAATGGCTCATGCTGATCCGTTAGAAGCAAGAGGAATGAATACTAAATGGTCGGTTGAATTCACCTTTGCGCAGATTCACGGATTTGCCAATGCGAGGAATGTCCTTGAATTAGTCACCCCACCCTTGCGGCGTAACGACGATTTAGAATACTTGGGCCAGACTAGCCTAGTCAAAAGAGACAACAAGTCCTAAATATCCCAATAAGAATATTTCCGGATCAAATATATGTGTTAATGGCCTAATGGCATATATACATATATAATATGGATTTGATCTATGTTAAAAAATAGATGTGCATATCGAGCAAAGACCAATTACAAATTGGGACCAATTCTATGAGATTGAAATCAGGAATGTAGAAAATAATAACTACTCATAGCCATATCTCCCATATCTGGGAGATATCGGAATAATTTCTATAACCATTACACATTTTTAAAGAAGGATTTTAAATATGATACTTATAGTGAATATGATGCTTATGGTACTGAGTCTACTATGGGATTCAATATCGCCACGGGTAGAAATATCAGGTCCGATCATTTTATTTGGACTATACTACGGATTTATTACCACATTGCCCATTGGTCCTTCTCAGATATTCTCTATGAGAACTTTACTCCTGGAAGGAACTGCTGATGGTATAGTAGCTATGAGCGGTTATATTGTGGGGCAATTCATAGTCTTTTTATCGATGTACTATTCACCTATCTATGCAGCGTTGGGTAAACCTCACGCAATAACTTTACTAGTGGTACCTTACATGTTTCTTCGTTGTTTCCATACCACCGATAAACTTTCAAATTCAAAATCTCTGTACCCCATAAATCCACTAAACAATCCTGGAATTCTAGGTCTATTTATGGATAGCCTAATTTTTCAATTACTGAATCCTATTATTTTACCAAGTCCCATATTAACAAGGCTGATGAATCTTTTTCTTTTTCGTTATAGCAATAATCTCTTATTTGTAATAAGTAGTTTTTGTGGTTGGTTGGGTGGTCATGTTCTATTTATAAGATTGGCAAGATTGGTATTTTTTCGTATAGAACGTGATTCACCTATAGGTTATACTCTATTAAAACGCTATATAAATAGAACTTTTAGTATTCTTACTCATTATTTATGCTTATTATATTTGGGCAGAACTCCATTGCCATCTATTATTTCAAATAAAGAAATAAACGATGACTTTGTGTATAGAAATAAAAAGGAGTTTCAAGAACTCCCCAATGAAGAATCATCATGGTTCGATCAACCATGGCCCATTATTTTGTTTGATCATTGCAGATGGAATAGGCCATTGCGATATATCAGTGATAGTCCATTTGTTCACTTAGGTCCTGTAAAGGCTGGAGTATCCCAATATTTCTTCGACACATGTTTAAGCGATGGAAAACAAAAGGTATCTTTCACATCTCTACCTAGTATGTCGGCTTTTGGGGAAAGAATCGGAAAATATAGGAATCTTTCGAATACCTTTTCTTCATCCGAAGATATTTATTATCAATGGATTTGTACTGAAGAACAGAGAAAGAATAACTTGCGCGATGAATTCAGGAATCGAATAGAAGCTCTAGACAAAGGATCCCCTGTTGGAGATGTGATGGAAAAGGGAGTTAAATTATGCAAATCTCAGGGAGATTCCTTTCCTAAGATGCACGATCCTTTTCTGAATGGGCCATTTCGTGGAATAATTGAGAAATTACAATCACCTTGGGTTTTGAGCGATTCAATCAATTTGGATCTTCCGGATTCAACAAGGATATCTACGAAGGACTCCGCGGAGGAATCTTGGAATAATCAAATCGAAGATCGGATCCCTGACCATTGGCAAGAATTGGAACGCAAAAACCCTCCGCTGCCCTGGGAACCACTACCTACAGATAGTGTTCACTCATTAGTCTCGATAAATGGATTATTAGAGAATAAGAAAATTGAACCTATTTCAAAACAACTTTATCCATTAGCGGAGCAAATGATCCAATATTTGGATAACTGGGAGATATATACGAAGGATTTGCCGAATATAGCTTATTTAAACGATCGAGGAATTCATGTAATAGATTCTTTGGAAATGGCTTCGAATAATGAAGAAGAGATTCATGCAAAAGATTCGTTGAGAGATTTGTCAGAAATAGTCTCATGTGATCGAAGGATCTATATTGAGGTTCTATTGGAAATAGCTTCATGTAACAAAGAGACCTATACAAGATATTTGTTGGATATTCCTGGTATGATTGACGAGAAAGATGTTACGTCCACAAGTCCCATGAGATGGGAATTAATCCTTAGTCTTCCTCTTGCGGAACAGGCTTCACTTTTTGAGCATTTGAGACATAAGGAATGGACAGTACTCCAGGATCTTTGGAATAATTCATCTACGGTTGATTCGACCCAAATAAAAGAGATTCCTGCCTTTTGCGAGAAAATACTCTTAAATGAACCTTTCGAAATTACAGAGATTCAGAAACATGTGCCTCGATGGTCCTACAATTTGAGAAGCGGTAAATATGACTTCATACCCTCAGTAAATGATCTTCGCCCAAGAAAGATCAGGAGTATAACAATTATCGACCCGAACGGAATACAGAGAATTGTGAGACGTTATTCGGAAGAGTCAGATTTTCGTCGGAACCTAGTAAAAGGATCCATGCGTGCTCAAAGGCGTAGAACTATAATATGGAAAATGATACAAATGGGTGCACATTCCCCTTTATTCCTATTTTTGGGAAGAATGGAAATACCCGCTTTTCAAAAAGATTCTTTTGATATGCCAGTAGATTTAAAACAAATTGTTACGAATTTTATGAATAAAGACTCAAAATTTGGAAGAACTTATTCTGGAGAGAGATCAAAAGTTGATCGTCTTTCAATAGCAGACAAATTGGATTTCTCACTGAATCAAAAAATAAGAGGTTTTATCTTAGTGACCCAATCAATTCTTAGAAAACATATAATATTACCCTTATTAATAATAATTAAAAATATTGGTCGTATGCTATTCTTTCAAGTCCCCGAATGGGATGAAGATTGGAGAGAATGGAGTAGAGAAATTCATATCAAATGCACTTATGATGGGATTGAATTCTCAGAAACGGAATTTCCGGATAGATGGCTCAAAGATGGCATTCAGATAAAGATTCTATTCCCTTTTTGTTTGAAACCCTGGCGCGAATCTGAGCTCCAATTCGACAAAGGAGAAGAATCGAGTCCTAGCTATTTAACGACCTGGGGATTGGAAACTGAAGTGCCTTTTGGTTATCAAAAAAAAATACCTTCTTTTTGGGAGCCCATCATCAAAGAATTGAAAGGACGATTCATAAGAACGATTCCATCAGGAATAGGACGAATAAATGAACCTGGGCCTCAACCGGATAATATAAGTACAAGAAAGATCGGAATAAGTAACCAGATCCTGAAGAAATATCAATTACTGATTGGGGCTGGGTCTGCGAGTAGTGCAAATTTTCCATCGGAGATTCAGGATCGATCTGGATATGTAACTCAGACAAATATTGCGGATCTAGACGATTGGACAGCCACAACGAATGATCAGATCAAACAGATTACTGATAAATATCTAGTAAATTTAGGGATTAATATTGATCTAGAGAAAAATAATAATAAATGTTCTGTTTATAATAATAATCAATGTTCTGTTTATATAGGATCGGAATTTAAGAAGCGATTGGTTCAGATTTGGCAAATACTTGTGAAATTTAGAAAGAAAAGTGTCCGATTAATTTGGAAATGGCCCTATTTAATGAATCTATTTATTGAAATAATGAACAGAGATATTTCCCTAAGCGTTATTCGCCTCATCAGGTTAAACATACAATTTTGTGTTAGATCGACAAGGAATCTTGTAGCAATTTTCAGAATAATCTATCCTTTTAAGAACGATATTTCGGAGACAAATGAGGGCAGAATCCCCAACTACCATTCAATTACCAAAGAGATACGAGATTTACAAGTTGGTCCTGATCAGGGCATGATCTTAATGTCCCAAGCATATATATTTCACGAGATATGGCAAATAAGAGCAATGAGCAAGTCCCATTCAAAATATATATTACAATATCAAGCATCGTATCCTTTTATCAAAGATAATATCAAAGAATTCTTAGATATACAAGGAATATTTTCTTCTAAAGAACCACAAGATTTGAGAGGAAATGACTGGAAAGAGTGGTTAACATGTTGCGATCGGTACAATTTATCCTCGCGGATATGGTCTGGAATAGCACCACAGAAATGGAGGAATGAAATGAGTAAGCAACGGATAATTGATAATCGAGATTTTCTTCATTCCTATGAAGAAAATAGATTCATTCCCTATGAACAACAACAGGGATATCCTCCTTTTTTTGTGAGACTTTCCCCGGGACGGACTCGGAAACTGAACAAACGTTGCAGATACAATCTTTTTTCCTATAGTTATATTGATTTCACAAAAGACTTAGGTCTTAATGGGCTGCCAGTACAACAGAATGAACGGGAAGAGATTCCGTATAATAAGAATATTAGTATTAGCATCATACGTGAATTGGAACTCTTTTATGTATCGGATAATCTAAATATTACCAATTGTCAAGAGATTCCTAGGGAAAGGTATATTCATGATACTACGAATTCTAAAGGGATCAGTGGGGAAGAAAGAGACAATCTCTCTTTTGCTAATTCTACAATGATTTCTAAAATAAGAACGGATCGTTCCAGATCAAATTTAATATTATGGTTATTCCCAGAACTTGTAGGAATGAATAATACATATAAACCTGAATTGACGATCATACCGAGAGAATCGCTTCTGCAGGAGGAACGCAAAGATATTTTTAGATCATATGGGAAACAAGAAGATGTTGGATCAAATGTTCAAAATCGGGAAGAAATAGAACAACAGAAAGAATATGTTGGATCAAATGTTCAAGATCAAGAAAAGTTTGTTGGATCGGATGTTCAGGGCAGAGAAAGAAAAGATAATGGGAACAATGAATACGATAAAGATAATGGGAATAATGAAGACAATAAAGATAATGGGAACAATGAATACGATGAGGTAGAACTTCCATTGGAAGATGGAAAAACTGTTGGAGCTGTTATTCAATTTAGATGGGCAGAATCCATAGCGAGAGAACTCGAAAATAACATCAATATATGTTCTCTTTTAAGTGGAATGAAGGATCCAGAAAGAATGACTATATCCTATCTTCGAACGGGAGATTTGGACCTGGATCTAATGTCTCATTTAATTGATAAGAATGTTTCAGGAACAGTAAAGGATGGAATATTGATTATCGAACCATTCCGGTTATCTGAGGTGTTGGATGATTTATTCCTTATGTATAAAATCGTAAGTATTTCATTGAGATTTAAGCATAGATTCAGATCCCGAGGAAGGACAGATGAAAATCTTTTTGATGGATCTGCACGACGCGGAGTAATTATTGGAGATGGGAATGAGAACATTTCAAGTTCCCTCATTTTTGAGGATATTTTGCTTCCGAGACGTCGTAGAGAATTTAGAATCCTAAATCGTTTCGATCTGGAGAACGATCTATATGAAAATACAGAACTTTACGATGAAAAGGGCGTACAGAGCTATGAAGAACTTATGGAAAGAGATCAACATTTTGACACAGATATAACTCAAATAACTAAACGTTTTCTTTGGCCTAGTTATCGATTAGAAGATCTGGCTTGCATGAATAGATATTGGTTCAATACAAATGATGGAAGTCGATCTGTTATGTTAAGAATACGTATGTATCCCTAATTTTCTATTGGTAAACAGGATATATTGAATATAGATTCGATCATAATAAAGAACATAAACCTATGTATTTCTATCTAACCTATATGTTTCGTGCATAAAATGGACATATGGATAGATATGTGGATAATAGATAGATATGTGGATAAATATTCTATAATACATGTATACATATCCGTGTTAATAGAACGGATCGAAGAACTAGAAAATGCTTAGAATGTATTACCATTGAAATTCGATCTATTCAATCCTATCAATATAGGAATCGATAGTCTATCTGTATTCCACTGCAAATAGAAATGGGATAAACCCGTTTCTTTGAGAAAAGAGAAATTTTTTCTATGTCATTTAATGAGAATGTTGGAAACAAATTATTTTATGGATTATAAAAAAAAAAAATAAATGGATCTCATTTTTATTTCTGACCATGAATCAATCTTTTATCCCGAGAGAATAGTTATTATGCAAAAGAATGCGCCCATTCGTTCTCTTGAAGAACGAAAAGAAGGATCCGTTGAATATCAGATATGCCATTTAACTGATCGAATTCTGAGACTTACCCGTCATTTGGAACTGCACCGAAGAGACTATTCATCCCAAAGAGGTTTGTGGCAAATTTTGGGAAAACGTAAGCGGCTTCTGGTTTATTTGTCCAAGAGAGATATACTTCGTTACGATGACCTAATAAGTAAATTAAGTATTCGTGGGCTAAAAACCCGTTGATTTTGGTTTTCAATTCCAATTCTTTGGTTATTATATTCCGGATCCTAATGAGCCGCCCCTTTATACCAATTTATGGAACGAATCGGAGGAGAATAACATATGACCGTGCTTGCTAGAGAAAAAGACTCCATGATAGTAAGCATGGGTCCCCATCATCCATCGATGCATGGTGTTCTTCGACTTATTGTTACTCTAGATGGTGAAGACGTTATTGGCTGTGAACCCATATTAGGTTATTTACATAGAGGGATGGAAAAAATTGCTGAAAACCGAACAATTGTACAATATCTCCCCTATGTAACACGATGGGATTATTTAGCTACTATGTTTACAGAAGCAGTAACAGTAAATGCACCGGAAAGATTGGGAAATATTCAAGTACCTAGAAGGGCTAGCTGTATCAGAGTGATCATGCTAGAGTTGAGTCGCATAGCTTCTCATTTGTTATGGCTTGGACCTTTCATGGCTGATATTGGTGCGCAGACTCCTTTCTTTTACATTTCCAGAGAGAGAGAATTAATATATGATTTATTCGAAGCTGCCACGGGTATGCGAATGATGCATAATTATTTTCGTATCGGAGGAGTAGCTGTGGATTTACCCTACGGTTGGATAGATAAATGTTTGGATTTTTGCGATTATTTCTTACCAAAAGTAGCTGAATATGAAAGGCTTATTACGCGTAATCCCATCTTTTTAGAACGAGTTGAAGGAGTAGGCATCATTGGTAGGGAAGAAGCAATAGATTGGGGCTTATCGGGACCTATGCTACGAGCTTCCGGAATACAATGGGATCTTCGTAAAGTTGATCATTACGAATGCTACGATGAATTTGATTGGGAGGTCCAATGGCAAAAAGAAGGAGATTCATTAGCTCGTTACTCGGTGCGAATTGGGGAAATGACAGAATCTATCAAAATTCTTCGACAGGCTCTAAAAATGATTCCGGGAGGACCTTATGAGAATTTGGAAGCCCGACGCCTGGATAAAGGCAAGGATTCGGAATGGAATGATTTTGAATTTCGATTCATTGGTAAAAAACCTTCCCCTACCTTCGAGTCACCAAAGCAAGAACATTATGTGAGAGTAGAAGCTCCCAAAGGAGAATTAGGAATCTTTTTAATGGGAGATGAAAGCATTTTCCCCTGGAGATGGAAAATTCGTCCACCTGGTCTTATTAATTTGCAAATTCTTCCTCAACTGGTTAAAAGCATGAAATTGGCCGATATCATGACAATTTTGGGTAGTATAGATATCATTATGGGAGAGGTTGATCGTTAAATGGTGATTAATATGATGGATCCCGAGGAACAAGTTATCAATTTATCTTCCGTACTGGGATTTCTAAAAGAGATCTCCGGTCTCATATGGGTTAGAATTTACATTGTTACTCCTGTATTGGGAGTTGCAATAGGATTATTAATTATTGTATGGCTCGAAAGAAAGATATCTGCAGGAATACAACAGCGTATTGGGCCTGAATACGCCGGTCCTTTGGGAATTCTTCAAGCTTTGGCAGATGGAATCAAACTACTTCTGAAAGAGGATGTTATCCCATCTAGAGGGGATGTTTGGTTATTCAGCCTTGGACCAGCCATAGTGGTTATACCAATTTTTTTAAGTTATTTAGTAATTCCCTTTGGCCGCCACATCATTTTAGCTGATCTTAGTATAGGTGTTTTTTTCTGGATCGCCATTTCAAGTATTGCTCCTCTTGGACTTCTTATGGCAGGATATGGATCAAATAATAAGTATTCTTTCTTAGGTGGTCTCCGAGCTGCTGCTCAATCCATCAGTTACGAAATTCCTCTAGCTTTATGCGTGTTATCTATATCTCTACGTGTGATTCGTTGGAATATGAGCTTTTCTCCTCTTCATAGAAGAAGAGGAAGGGAAAAGAGATGAATAGGAAGAATATTTCTTTTGAATTCCGATCAACAAACTAGATAGTCATATGGGTGGGATCAAACAGCTTACAGATTCGCAGTAATAGGATCGAGTCCCATCCCCCATGTACAAGAGTGAAGGCATGCACAACCAGTGAAAACTGTGTACCCGAGTTCATATATTAGTCATTGAGGCCTGATAGCGGGGGCAAAGGAAGAACTGTATGAAGCTCATACTATCATACCAAATATCGAGCAAAAGTAGATGGTCAGGAACACAAAAATACATGAAAGATTAGTGAGAAAGATAACGAAACATTATTTTTGAGAGATGTTTCTATACCAATGGGATGACAATGAGGACTTGGCATTGGTAGGGATGATCAAGTAGTACTTCCCCAGAAACCCGATCTGGAGTATGTTCCTATTTACTGAAAAAGGAATGACTGTCAGGAACGAAGTAATCCTTTTCGTAATTCTATTATCCTTCTCCCACGGGAAAGATGGATAAAGGTTGTTTCTTTTCTTTCTTTATCTTTTTTTTTTTCATAAAGATCCAATTTTTTTTTGATTCTATCAATTAATAGACTATTGTCGAAATATCAGTCGTGATTGACGGAATCTCGAGTGAAATGTAATATGGATCCGCAGTGTGGAGAAGGAATTGTTGTAGTATCTCATTAATGGACCTAGTTGCTACTAACAAAGAATTATGAAGGTCGAGATAGGTTCAAAAGCTTTTGTTATTGTAGCAGACAGAATCTCAGTGGTCCAATTCATAACACCTTGCTTCAATGTTTCTTTTCTCTTTTATTCTCTCTTACCCATTGTACGAGCGAGGTGCAGAGGTAATATCAAAGGGATTGTTATTTCTACTTCTCGATCGATGGCCATTGAGGAGCCGTATGAAGCTGAAGTTTCACGTACGGTTTCGGAATAGAGGTGAGAACAGTGATGTTCTCATCGACTATAATTATCTAACAGTTTAGGTACGGTTGATATAGTTGAAGCACAGTCCAAGTATGGGTTTTGGGGATGGAATTTGTGGCGTCAACCCATAGGGTTTATAGCTTTTTTTATCTCTTCTCTAGCGGAATGTGAAAGATTGCCTTTTGATCTACCAGAAGCGGAAGAAGAATTGGTAGCGGGTTATCAAACTGAATATTCGGGTATAAGATTCGGTTTATTTTACGTCGCTTCCTATCTGAATCTATTGGCTTCTTCATTGTTTGTGACAGTTCTCTATTTGGGCGGCTGGAACTTTTCCATTCCATTCATACCAATTTTTGAACATTTTGAATGGGATTCTATTAATGGAACTAGTGAAGTCGTTGGCATAACGACGGGGATCTTTATCACATTAGCTAAAGCTTACTCGTTCTTGTTCATTTCTATCACGGCGAGATGGACTTTGCCCAGAATGAGGATAGACCAATTATTGGATCTTGGCTGGAAATTTCTTTTACCCGTTGCTCTAGGTAATCTATTACTGACAGCTTCTTTCCAACTTATTTTATTGTGACAAAGTATCATTCAAAAATAGGTCCTGTGACACATCCAAAATTGATAGATTGAATACATCTATGAAGAGAAATAAATATATACGAAATGATCCATTCAAGGATATCTGCCATATGTTCTCCATGGTGACTGGATTCATAGATTATAGTAAACGAGCAACACAAGCTGCGAGATACATTGGTCAAGGCTTTATGGTTACCCTATATCACATGAATCGTTTACCCATGACTATTAAATATCCCTATGACAAGTTGATTCCATCAGAACGATTTCGTGGGCGGATTCATTTCGAATTTGATAAATGTATTGCTCGTGAAGTATGCGTTCGTGTATGTCCGATCGATCTGCCCGTTGTTGATTGGAACTTTGGAAAAGATATTAGAAAAAAACGATTAGAAAATCATAGTATTGATTCCGGAATTTGTATCTTTTGTGGGAATTGTGTTGAATATTGTCCCACAAATTGTCTGTCGATGACTGAAGAATATGAACTTTCGACCTACGATCGTCATGAATTGAATTATGATCAGATTGCTCTAGGGCGCTCACCAATATCGGTGATTGGAGATTCTACAATTCAGACAATCTTTAGTTCAACTTTTTTGTCCGAAAGAACTATGAGGGGGCATATCGATTCAAGAACTGTTACCAGTTCTTCAGATTCGATATGAAGTTTCGATCAGAGAGAATTAGTAAATAGGGACCATGTATTCTATTTTTTTTTTTTATCAACTAGGAGTTAGCAATCCTATTTCAAATTCCACTAGGAGCATGACCAATGATACATCATTGATTGGTAGATCATTGATCGGAATAGATATATCATTGACCAATCAAATTATGGATCAGTCTATCTAATTAACATATCCGAATAGTTGCAATAAGAATATTTATGTTTTGTGTATCAAATAATATATGGGTAGGGTAACCTCTTTGCTCGGTGAATGGGATTGTGAGAAGTAAGATTGGAGTTTACCATGCACATGATGGATCCTGGACCGATGCATTATACTCTTTTTGTCCCTATAGGACTGGGTCTTATATTAGGAGGTTTGGGAGTAGTACTACTCAACAATATAATTTATTCTGCCCTTTCATTGGGACTGGTTCTTGTTTGTATATCCCTATTCTATATATTATTGAACGCGGATTTCGTAGCTGCTGCACAGATCCTAATCTACGTAGGAGCTGTAAATGTATTGATCATATTTGCCGTGATGTTGATGAATAACCAAAAAGATTCAAATTATGTTCTTCTCTGGACCGTCGGAGACAATATCACTTTAGTAGTTTGTACGAGTCTCTTCTGTTCATTAATTACTATTATTCCGAACACATCATGGTCCAATATATCTCTGACGATAAAATCTAATCAAATTTTAGAACAGGACTCAACGAACAATGTTCAACGCATTGGGGCTCATTTATCAACTGATTTTTTCCTTCCATTCGAACTTCTTTCTATAATCCTTTTAGTTGCCCTCGTGGGAGCAATTAGTATAGCTCGCCAGGAGGAAATAGTTTGAATGTAAAATAGCGGGTGAAATATCGTGATCTTACAGATAATATGAGATGATAAGCTTTATAGAACTTCTGTTCGTATCCGAATCAATCGAGGTTAATGGGGGGGTTGATCAATTATGCTCGAATATGCACTTATTTCAGGTGCTTATTTGTTATCTATCGGTATTTATGGACTGATCACAAGTCGGAACATGGTTAGAGCACTTATGTGTCTTGAGCTAATGCTGAATGCGGTTAATGTAAATCTCGTAGCATTCTCCAATTATTTTGATTGTCGACAAGTAAAGGGAGACATCTTCTCGATCTTTGTTACCGCTATTGCAGCCGCTGAAGCAGCCGTTGGATTAGCCATTGCTTTAGCAATATATCGTAACAGGAAATCGATTCGTATTGATAAATTTAATTTGTTGAAATGGTAACAGAGCATGTAGGGTCTCCGGGTGGATTGATCAGGAATAAAATAAGCAGATTCCTAATTCTACAAATAAAGGATAGGTATATCCATATATCAATCTAATATCCATATATCAATCTATATAGATTGATATAGATGTATAAATGTATGTAGATGTTAGATGTACCTTTTATCTGTATGTGATCGAGATCAATGGATTATTATGATTGATGAAGAACGTTATTCGATCCATATCGGAATCATTAGCAAATTGCATCTGACTAACACGATTGAGCCAGATTTCGTAAAATCCGGAAAGATCGAAGTTATACAAGTAACTTCGCCTCACTGAACAGATACATGATATGAATATATCCATTCAAAATATCACTAAGAGTACGATTACTGATTCGTCCAATATCAATAATATCTCGTTAGTGGCCTATCCTATATTATATTATGATATCTTATCAAATTGATAACTTCTGACATCCTAACTAATGGGAGTTAATAGATCCAATGGCACATTCAGTCAAAATTTATGATACATGCATTGGTTGTACTCAATGTGTACGAGCTTGTCCCACAGATGTATTGGAAATGATACCTTGGGAAGGGTGTAAAGCTAAGCAAATTGCTTCTGCTCCAAGAACAGAAGATTGTGTAGGTTGTAAGAGGTGCGAATCTGCTTGTCCAACGGATTTCTTGAGTGTACGCGTTTATTTGTGGCATGAGACAACTCGCAGCATGGGTCTAGCTTACTAATAAATATAGACCACAAAAACTGTTAGATCTTCTATTCGTTATTCTCCTTTTTTTTCTTTCACTGGTAAAAACCCATACTCAACCCGAAATCTTGAGCATGGGTTTTAAAATAGAAAATCTCTTCCATTTCCCATCATGAGTGATTTACCTTGGTTAACCATAATTGTGATTTTGCCCATATCCGCGGGTTCCTTAATACCATTATTCCCTCATAGAGGGAATAAGATAATTCGATGGTATACTCTAGGTATCTGCTTATTGGAGTTCCTCCTAATGACCTATACATTTTGTTATCATTTTCATTTCGACAATCCATTGATCCAATTGGAAGAAGATTATGACTGGATAGACCTTATTGATCTTCATTGGAGACTGGGAATAGATGGACTTTCTATTGGGCCCATTTTATTGACGTCATTTGTTACTACTTTAGCTACTTTAGCCGCTTGGCCAGTTACCCGGAATCCTCGATTGTTTCATTTTTTGATGTTGGCAATGTACAGCGGCCAAGTAGGATTATTTGCTTCTCGAGATATTCTGCTTTTCTTTCTTATGTGGGAGCTAGAACTAATTCCCGTTTATCTACTTCTATCCATGTGGGGAGGAAAAAGACGTCTATACTCGGCTACAAAGTTCATTTTGTACACTGCAGGTGGTTCTATTTTTATCTCAATGGGAGCTTCAAGCATGGGTCTTTATGGATTTGATGGACCAACATTAGACTTTGATATATTGGCTAATAAATATTATCCTCTAGCACTGGAAATAGTACTCTACTTAGGATTCTTCATCGCTCATGCCATCAAATTGCCAATTCTCCCCTTGCACACCTGGCTACCGGATACTCATGGGGAAGCGCATTATAGTACATGTATGCTTTTGGCTGGAATTCCATTAAAAATGGGAGGATATGGGCTAATTCGAATTAATATGGAATTATTACCTCATGCTCATTCTCTATTTTCGCCATGGTTGATAATAGTAGGAGCGGTTCAAATCATCTATGCAGCTCTAACTTCTCTGAGTCAACGTAATTTGAAAAGAAGAATAGCCTATTCATCAGTATCTCATATGGGTTTTGTAATTATAGGAATTGGTTCCATGGTAAACACGGGTCTCAACGGAGCCATTTTGCAAATGATTTCCCATGGATTAATTGGTGCTGCACTTTTCTTCTCGGCAGGAACAAGTTACGATGGGATACGTACTCTTTTTCTTGACAGGATAGGAGCAATGGCTGTATCAATGCCCAAAATATTTACTATGTTCAGTAGTTTTTCAATGGCTTCCCTCGCATTGCCAGGGATGAGTGGTTTCGTAGCGGAATCTATGGTACTTCTGGGAATAATTACTAGTCGTAAATATTCTTTGATTTTTCAAATAGTTATTGCTGCAATAATGGCAATTGGAATGATATTAACTCCTATTCATTTGTTATCTATGTTACGTCGAATGTTCTATGGATATAAGCTTTTAAACGTCCCAAACCCATATTCAACGGATTCTGGACCACGAGATATTTTTATTTCAATCTGTCTTTTTCTGCCAGTAATAGGTGCTGGTCTTTATCCTGATCTAGTTCTATCTCTATGGGATAATAAGGTAGAAGCTATTATGTTCCGATCCTTCCATGAATAAAACCACTTTTGTACTTTTCATAAACTAGATAGCTATGGGATACGATCAAATTATCTTATTCATCTCTCGAAGAGAGATGAATAGGATGGGGTAGAAAGAATGAACAATTCAATTTTTTTTTTTGATGTAGCTTAAGTTATTTTAAGTAATATTCATATCATTCTATGATAGCTATTTTCAATAACTTGGACAAGTTACCAATTCCACTTAGAAGTTCCATATAATAACTATACTTTCTAAAATAGATACTCTCTCTTTTTCTTCTATGAATCATGGTCCAAGTCTATTTTTAGTTCTATGCTGAATCAACCATCCATAGCTATGCAAACCTATTCCTAATAGATCGACTCCCAAATAACAGATCCAAATTATAAAGGATCCTAAAGAAGCTATAATTGCTGGGTTTTCATCTTGCCAACCCTTATTCAGCCTGGTATGCAAATAAATTGCAAATATGGTCCAAGTGATCAATGCCCAGGTCTCCTTAGGATCCCAGCTCCAATGAGCTCCCCATGCTTCATTAGCCCATACTGCTCCGGAAAGAATACCTATAGTTAAAAGAATAAAGCCTAGACCAATAACACGGTAACTCCAAGAATCTAATTGTTGAGTCAATTGACATTTACGATGATTCGTGAATGACAAAGAAGAATTGTTTTGCAAATCAATTTTTTCTTGTTCATGTAAATACAAATTATTCCTAGAGGGAAAGGGCCAATTGTCTTTCGCACCGAGAAGCAAAAGAATCCTTCTATTTCTACGAAATGTAATGGTCAGGAAAGCTATTGATGATAGGGATCCACACAAAAGGGTTGCATAGCTGAGCAATATCATGCTTACATGCATCATTAGCCAATGGGATTGTAGGGCAGGCACCAACATTGCAGATTGTTGCATTTCCTTTGGAAGACCTGAAGTAGCAAAAACGTGAGTTAACATAGTGCTTGGTGCAGTGATTGCACCTAATCCTCGATTCTTTGGGCTTCGTGCTTCTAGAACTATATGAATCACAGATGAACTCCATGAAAGGAACATGAATGACTCATACAAATTACTTAATGGTAAATGTCCTGAATAAAGCCAACGAGTAACTAATACTCCCGTTGTACAGACAAAAGTGACTATCATGCCTTTTCCGCCCGAGCTACTTAGTCCTTCGATTCTATGGACCAAGGTTCCCCAATAAGTGAGAGTGACAACAGAAATGAGAGAAAAAGATATGTGAGCCAATATGTGTTCTAAGTTTATGAATATCATAATAAACAACCCATTTTCTCATCTGATTTTCAAATAGGATCAATAGTAGAAATACGATAAGATAAACGAGAAACAGTCATTAGAAAATAGTGATTTGCTATAGGTAAAAGAGAAATAGAAATGGGTTGAACAGAATAGGAAGGAGATCAGCGGAACTCTTTTCTAAAAATGCCGCCACTCGGATTCGAACCGAGATGCTCTAGCACTGCTTCCTAAGAGCAGCGTGTCTACCAATTTCACCATGGCGGCTCGGTAAAGGCTATACTAGCCTATTTATTCTATATCGTCAATGTGCTCAAAATAGGGTTGGCAGGGAGATTAATTAATGCAGTGGGGATGTCCTAATATAGATTTGGACATTTAATCAATGCGATGTTGGTCGTTACAACGGAGCATGGCGCAGCTTGGTAGCGTGCCATCTTGGGGTGATGGGGGTCGTGGGTTCGAATCCCGCTGCTCCGAAGAGGAATGAAGAGTCCCATTCAATTCCATCATTGAACAATAGAATAGATCTCTATCAATGAACAATAGAATAGATCTCTATCAATTATATCAATAGAATGTAAGCAACTGGATCCCGAGTATGCAATAAAAGATATACATGGGAAAGAGCCTCATGCTGTAACTTTCAACTTTCTCGTTGGAATAATGGTTTGTGAATAATTGAATAATATCAATATCAGAATAGGATGAGATTGCGATTTCGACAGGTAAGAACCCCTTAATTATTATATTCTTCCTCAACCCATTTTTGGCATGACCCATTCATCGGACTTTAGTAACTACGAATAAGGGAAAAGGATACTATTGCGATTAGGCCCTTAATGGGACATGATATCACGAGCTTAGTAATAAGAATTTCTCGAGCTATTGGAACGTGAAAGAAAAAAAGGATCATTCCTCATAAATCGCGTTCTAGGAAGTTAGAACTAGTCATTAATGAGAGCCAATGACGTGGATCAGATATGTTAAGACGTCACACAAGGTTACACACTTAGGCTTTATTTGGCCAGCCTTTAAAAATTCTGTTTCTATGCTCTTGAAAATGGTTTCAAATAGCTAGATATACAATAACTCTAGTCATGAGTCATCTTAAAAAATCAAGCGCTTCTTTATTTTATGTTATGTATAATTTATATGTATGATATGACCATAAAAAATAGAACTGTTGGAACAAGAGCGAAATGGATCCGTTAAGTTGTTACTATTACTGTATCTAGCAATTGCGTAATGTCCCGAATAGAACAGAAAGAGCAAGAGCCAAATATCTTTAAATTAGGAATTCTTCACCGGGATCCAAGCAATAATTTGCTCGAGTGACACATAGATTCCAGTCGACAAAAAGAGGTAGGTGACTCCGAGAATACTTACTATACTTAGGTAATCCCAGAGCTCTAAAGCTCTCGCAAATTTTCATAATATGCTTTTAGGTTCTTCTTATCTAAACACATATCTATCTATATATCTATATAGATAGATATCTAAGAAGATATTGATGGGGTAAAGCTATCTAGAAATAATGGTAATGCTAAATTTATCCAGGATTCTTATTAAGAATGATAAAACCTAATCCTTCCCTAGCAGGAAAAGAAGCCCTAGCAGGAAAAGAAGGATGGAAGAGAAATGGTTTAAGAATAGGAAGAATGAATTAATAAATCCCCCATCTCCCAGATCGCCATAAATGAATGCTGTAGCGTAACCAAATCCTGATTTGTTCCTTTTGTCTGTCCGACCCCTCAAACATCGAACCATTTCTATCCCATTGCTGTATTCTCTGCTAGGAGAGGAGGGAGAGCATATTATGAATCATTTGATTCATTGATGAATGCGGATTTAGATGATCCAGAGGGCTCATCATTTGTTGTGTAATAAAATATTTTTGACCGACCGGTCGAGATAGACTCAGCTAAGGAGAGAGCTTTTATCGCGGCCTGATTTGCTTTTCCCTTCCAAACATTTTTACGAATTCGTTTTCTGGATTTAGAAGTACGCTTCTTTGGAACTGCCATGATGAACAATGCCTTTTTTTTTTCTCATTCACATATTTCGACGTGATAAACATATAATATATGTGCATCTCTATCTATATATCTATCTAGATATATAGATCTTACTATATAGATGTTAAAATGGATATGAAATGTACTCTACCTTTCATGTATCATGTTCTTTTATACAGTATAGAGATATATGTGCATATATAGGTATGCATATCTCTCGTTATTGCTATTCCCAAAGGAACCTAAGGATCCAGCCCTCTGCCGTTATTTTCATAATTTGCAAAAATTACGTTATTTCCCTACATGAATAATGATTTACTTTAAAATCCATCCGTTCATTTATATTTATTTGAACGGATCAAATTGACTACAACTCAATTTTTGTCGATGTCTAAACCGACGTACACCGTGTCCTCCTTCCAGGAAATGCGTTTCTTTATTAAATGGTCAATTCATCTCCGGGAGGATCATGTGATATTCCCCCATTCTTTTTTCCAACAGGAATGCTCGATATTTGTAGTAGATCTATGACAAATCAAAAATTGACATTTTGTCCATCCATCCGGTCCTAATCCTAATGATATGGAGTGACAAGCATCATAAGACCTATCTGGATCTGGTCCGTTCGGAGTTGCTCACCCTTGGCATATATATATTGTATATGCATTTATTATTTAAATGGCTGTGGATTAAGAGCGGATATGTATCGAATAGGTTCGATCGTATCAGGAACTAAAAGAATAACTCTCTAATTGGTTCGATTCTTGCCAGGCCTTATCATGAATCTTTCTGCGAAACCTCTGAAGAGCGCCAAATATCTCTATCTCTATTGATTCATAAAAATCTATGTGATATAAGATCACATATGGAAAAAATGTACAATTTTAGATGTGCACAATTCTATATCGTCGATAAATACCCGAACCAATAGTTATGAACTAGAGTTACTATTCATCTGGCATTTAATATCGATTTATGATGAGTCAGCTCGAACTTTCGATTTGTGGAAGGAGAAAGAGAAATAGATGTATAGATGAGATCCATATTCACATTACATCCTCCTGGTTAACGCCTTTTTTTTTTCTTCGTTCCTTTCGTAATCCAGTGGATCGGAAACCAGGAAAAAAAAGAAGAAAAATATTTCTAAAGATTACTCGATCTTTCTATGGAACTTATATCTAAATATGTTTGGATCGTGCCCTTCCTTCCACTCTCAGCCTCTGTACCAATAGGATTGGGATTATTCCTTTTTCCAAGGGCAACCAGGGGGCTTCGTCATATATGGGCTCTTATCAGCATTTCCCTGCTAGGTATAGCTATGTTACTTTCTTTAAATCTATTCTTGCAGCAAATTACCGGTGGCCCCGTCTATCAATATTTATGGTCCTGGACCATTAATAAGAATTTCTCCTCAGAGTTGGGTTATTTGATTGATCCACTTACTTCCATTATGTTAATATTAGTTACTACTGTTGGAATCATGGTTATGATCTACAGCGATAATTATATGTCTCATGACCAGGGGTATGTTAGATTCTTTGCTTATCTCAGCCTTTTCAATGCTTCTATGCTGGGGCTAGTTATTAGTCCTAATTTAGTGCAATTATATCTATTTTGGGAATTAGTAGGAATGTGTTCTTATTTATTAATAGGTTTCTGGTTTACCCGACCCAGTGCAGCCAATGCCTGTCAAAAAGCGTTTATTACTAATCGTGTAGGGGATTTTGGATTATTATTAGGAATCCTAGGTTTCTATCGGATAACAGGGAGTTTCGAATTTAGATATTTATCAGAAAGATCTAACGAATCGATCGCCACTAATGAGGTTAGTTTATTCCTTGCTATTCTGTGTGCTCTTCTCTTATTCTCAGGTCCAGTAGCTAAATCCGCACAATTTCCGCTTCATGTGTGGTTACCTGATGCTATGGAAGGGCCTACTCCTATATCAGCTCTTATACATGCTGCTACTATGGTAGCAGCAGGTATTTTTCTCGTAGCTCGATTGTTTCCTCTTTTCAGAGCTCTACCCTTTATGATGAATCTCATCTCTTGGACAGGTGGAATAACGGCTCTGTTGGGAGCAACTATGGCTCTCGCTCAAAGTGATCTTAAAAGAGGTTTGGCTTATTCTACTATGTCTCAATTAGGTTATATGATGTTAGCTCTAGGTACAGATTCTTATCGAGCTGCTCTGTTCCATCCGATTACACATGCTTATTCCAAAGCCTTATTGTTCCTAGGATCTGGATCAGTGATCCATTCCATGGAATCCCTTGTTGGATATTGCCCTAGTGAAAGCCAGAATATGGCTCTTATGGGTGGTTTAAGTAAATACATGCCAATTACAGGAACAGCCTTTCTTTTAGGTACGCTTTCTCTTTGTGGTATTCCCCCTTTTGCTTGTTTTTGGTCCAAAGATGAAATTATTAGCGGTAGTTGGCTATATTCTCCTATTCTTGGAGGGATAGCTCGGTTCGCAGCAGGATTCACTGCATTTTACATGTCCCGTATGTATCTTCTTGCTTTCGAAGGAGATCTACGCATAAATTTGTATAATGACTTTATTCCATTTTATTCAATATCTATGTGGGGGGATAAAGAATCTGGTACATTTACCGAAACTGTAATGGGTTCTATGCCGCAATTTCCAAAAAATAATAAATCTTCCTCTGAAGTAGCATTGAAACTCCCGGGGGAGATGGAACAATTCGATGGTAAAAGCATGGAATATCCAGTTACCACCCATCCCCTTGAGAAAAGAGGGGATATTCTGTATCCTAAGGAATCGGACAATGCAATGCTATTGCCTTTACTTGCGCTGGGAATATCCACTTTATTTGTTGGATTTATAGGAGTTTCTTTTGTTCAAGGAGGAACAAGTTCCGATAGATTATCTCAATGGCTAACTCCATTGATGAACCATTTTCATGATAACCACCCCGAGAATTGGTCCGAATTTCTCGTAGATGCGGTTCCCTCAGTTGGTATAGCGTTTTCTGGCATATTCATAGCCTTTGTATCATATGGACCCATTTGTTTTTCCTCACCGAATCTTGGGTATAAAAATGATCCCCCCCTAAGGGGTATCGCGGCGGACCGATTCATCAATATAATATACAATTGGTCATATTACCGAGGTTACATAGATGTATATTATGACATAATAGTTAGTAAGGGTATACGGGGATTGGCTAAACTAACTTATTCATTTGATCGATGGGTAATTGATGGAATCGTAAATCAAGTTGGTATCCTAGGTCTATTTGTAGGAGAGGGAATGAAATATTTAGGAGGGGGACGAGCATCTTACTATCTATTTGTATTCTTGTTCTGTGCAGTAATATTTCTATTCTATATTTACATTAATTTCTATTAGAAATTGTTATATGAAACTATTAGAAATTGTTATATGAAACTATTAGAAATTGTTATATGAAAAATTCTTATATGGATCCGCTGATGTGAGATTTTGACTAAGGGCAGATCGGATCTAATCTCGCGTATCCCAGCATTCAACCAGCCCATGATCCGAACGAAGGCTATACAGCATGGAGCGGGCAGAGAGATGAAAGGACCGACAGGGGGGCCTTCTCCTGCTTGATCAGAATCGATTCTATGATCGAATAGCAGCTCCAAGTGCCATGATGTTCGCTCCGTTTCACTCAACGAAGGGTTCGGAAAGACAGGTAAAGGAGGTTAGCTGAGGCTATCTCACCATTACCTTCTAGCTCTTAGGATAATAAGCAGGCCCCTTGTCCCTGGCAGGGAGAGAGAGAGGTCCTTGTTGCCCTTCGGTAGAGTGAGCATACCTAGCGAACTGGCG